ATTCATCTATTTTTTTTCATGCAAATAGGGGGCAAGAAAGCTCTATGGAAAAATGGTGGTTTAATTCGATGTTGTATAAGGAAGAGTTAGAACATAGGTGTGAGCTAAGTAAATCAATGGGCAGTCTTGATCCTATTGACAATACAAGTATAAATTCTACAGAAAAAAACATTCATAGTTGGAGTAATGGTTTTAGTTACAGGAATTATGATCTTTTATTCGGTATCCGGGACATTCGAAATTTCATATCTGATGAAACTTTTTTAGTTAGGGATAGTAGAGGGGAAACTTATTCCATTTATTTTGATATTGAAAATCAGATTGTTGAGATTGAAAACGATCACTCTTTTTGGAGTGAACTACAAAAAAAATTTTCTAATTATTTGAATTCTAGTTATGTGAATGGATCTAAAAGTGGCAATACCCTTTATGATCTTTCCATGTACGATACTCAATCTAGGTTGAATAATCACATTAATAGTTGTATTGACAGTTATCTTCATTCTCAAATGCGGATTGAGAATTCTGCTTTAAGTGCTAGTGACAATTACAGTGATATTGACATTTTGGATGAAAGTCAGACTCCCACTAACACAAAAGGTAAGAATAAGAATCTTGGGGTTCCTAAAAAATATAGGAATTTGTGGATTCAATGTGAAAATTGTTATGAATTAAATTATAAGAAATTGTTTAAGTCAAAAATGAACGTTTGTGATGAATGCGGATATCATTTGAAAATGAGTAGTTCAGAGAGAATCGAACTCTCGATTGATCCAGGTACTTGGGATCCTATGGACGAAGACATGGTCTCAACGGATCCCATCGAATTTCATTCGGAGGAGGAACCTTATAAAGATCGCATTAAGTCTTATCAAAAAGATACGGGGTTAACCGACGCTGTTCAAACAGGTATAGGTCAACTAAATGGTATTCCTGTAGCAATCGGGGTTATGGATTTTAAGTTTATGGGAGGTAGTATGGGATCTGTAGTAGGAGAGAAAATAACTCGTTTGATTGAGTATGCTACTAATAACAAAATACCCCTTATTATAGTGTGTGCTTCCGGCGGGGCGCGCATGCAAGAAGGAAGTTTGAGCTTGATGCAAATGGCTAAAATTTCGTCGGCTTTATGTGATTATCAATCAAATAAAAAGTTATTATACGTATCAATTCTTACATCTCCTACTACTGGAGGCGTGACAGCTAGTTTTGGTATGTTGGGAGATATCATTATGTGCGAACCCAATGCCCACGTAGCGTTTGCGGGTAAAAGAGTAATTGAAGAAACATTGAATACGGCAGTACCTGACGGTTCACAAGAAGCTGAATATTTATTCGATAAGGGTTTATTCGATCCAATTGTACCACGTAATCCTTTAAAACCCACTTTAAGCGAGTTATTTCGGTTGCATGCTTTCTTTCCTTTGAATCAAAATTCGACCCATCAGTAAGGTCAACTATTTTTTATTTGTGGCAAAAAGGTCGTTAGTTATCGTAATCCATCAAAGTCAAAACGATAAAGAATCAATCATCAATCATAATAGAATAGTAGGGTGGGGTTTTCGCGGTTACCATACTAATTCTATCTCTATAACTACTAATTCTATATCTATCCATAATCTATCTATAATCTATAACTATATATAAAGAATCAAAAGTTGCGGATCAATTTTTTTACTTTTTTTATTTGACTTCATATTCCATTCCTGATTACTACTCAGAGAACCTCTATTCTATCAACATTCTTACTTCTGTCAATTTCCATTTGCCAAATGGAAATTGCGCAAAAAGGGCCTTTTGCATTTTAATATATTTCCTTGTTGAAGACTCTCCATTTTGACTAACAAGAGAATTTCTCTTGGATCCGATTCGAACGGGACTTTGTAAACAACTCTTTCTTCATTGATATTGAATTCAATTAAAAGACAGGGGCAAAAGATGAAGAATCAAAAAGTTTATTATCCAACATATCTTTTTTGTTTCGAAGGATAATTAAGTTTATTTAGTTAGTTCTACATTTCTTGAACTTAGTATATACTATACTCACTTGGATATAATTAGTATAATTATATAGAATTAGAATTCGAATTAAGTTAAGAGAATTTTAGAACAATATAACAAACAGGTACAAATAGTCAACCGAGGTACCCATTCTATGACAGATATAAACCTTCCCTCTATTTTTGTGCCTTTCGTAGGCCTAGTATTTCCGGCAATTGCAATGGCTTCTTTATTTCTTCATGTTCAAAAAAACAAGATTGTTTAGGCTGGCTGGTTAGGCCCAATCAAACTTTTTCAAGATTTAGACTTAATTGAATCATAATACTCCATTTTTTTATTGAAAATGAAAAGTGGAATATGTTCTAATGCGTGATTTCTTTCGAACATAAGCGCAAGAACTCTTATGCATATGAAAGCTTATATAGGGATAAAGTCATTTGAACGATTTTAAAATCACGGCCGGTCCATGAGAAAGTCAGTGCTTGTAGATATCTAGGGCAGGGTCATATGAGGGGACGTTCTTATTTTCGATCGAACGAATTTGATGAATTACCCCTACTACATTAGGATAGTGCTAGTTGATGAGAGTTACTTCAGAAACGGAGCGTTAAGTAAAGTATAAGTTAAATTCATTTTTGTTATTCTATCAATTCAAATCATTCAAATGAAATGCAACTAGATTAGTATGAATTGGCGATCAGAACGTATACGGATAGAACTTATAAGGGGGTCTCGAAAAACAAGTAATTTCTTCTGGGCGTTTATCCTTTTTTTAGGTTCATTAGGATTTTTATTAGTTGGAACTTCCAGCTATCTTGGTAGGAGTTTGATATCTTTCTTTCCCTCTCAACAAATCGTTTTTTTTCCACAAGGGATTGTCATGTCTTTCTATGGTATCGCGGGCCTCTTTATTAGCTCCTATTTGTGGTGCACAATTTCGTGGAATGTAGGTAGTGGTTATGATCTCTTCGATAAAAAAGAAGGAATAGTGTCTATTTTTCGTTGGGGATTTCCGGGAAAAAATCGTCGCATCTTCCTCCGATTCCTTATAAATGATATTCAGTCTATCAGAATAGAACTTAAAGAGGGTATTTCTCCTCGGCGTGTCCTTTATCTAGAAATCAGAGGCCGAGGGGCCGTTCCTTTGACTCGTACTGATGATAATTTAACTCCACGAGAAATGGAACAAAAAGCCGCCGAATTGGCTTATTTCTTGCGAGTACCGATTGAAGTTTTTTGAAATGAACCGAAGAACGTCCATTAGAATCAAAGCAAACGCATATTTTATAGATATGTGGAACATCCAAAAAAGGGGGATTGTTTTTGTCTGCAAAAAAGAAATTTATGCGTTTGAAATAAAGAAATTGATTGATTTTTTTCAATATTTTGAATGGATAGGTTAGAGACAAATAGCTCATGTAAATTAATGCTATCTCGCGATGTTTCGTTTTCTCCCTTTTTCGCTCTTTTCTCTTTAATGAATGACCCAACATTTTTATTTCTTATAACTTAGAATTATCCAAGTTCTGTCTTTTTTTGATACCCCCTTTTTGTTTTGATCATAACATTCAGAAAAATTTATCAATTCTTTAGGACTCATTACCGAATCACAAAGAAAAAACAGAAAACGATTCGATACCTTGGAATAGAACTCATTTTGGTGAAACAAAAAGGATTAGATCGCATAGAGTCCACGAATGAGGCCACTTTAAAAATGAACTTAACAATTTATAAATGAAAAACATGGCAAAAAAGAAAACATTTATTCCCCTTCTATTTCTGGTATCTATAGTATTTTTACCCTGGTGGAGCTTTATAGCATTTAATAAAAGTCTGGAATCTTGTGTTACTAATTGGTGGAATACCAAGCAATCCGAAACTCTTTTGAATGATATTCAAGAAAAGAGTCTTTTAGAAAAATTCATAGAATTAGAGGATCTCTTACTGTTGGACGAGGTGATAAAGGAATACCCGGTAAAAAAGCTTAATCTAGGAATCCATAAAGAAACGATTCAATTGATCAAGCTACACAACGAAGATTGTATACATACAATTTTGTCCTTCTCGACCAATCTAATCTGTTTCGTTTTTCTAAGTGGTTATTCTTTTATAGGTAATGAACAACTTATTATTCTTAACTCTTGGGTTCAGGAATTCCTATATAACCTAAACGACACAATAAAAGCATTTTCTATTCTTTTATTAACCGATTTGTGTATCGGATTCCATTCGCCGCACGGTTGGGAACTAATGATTGGCTCTATCTATAAAGATTTTGGATTTTCTCATAATGATCAAATTATATCTGGCCTTGTTTCCACTTTTCCAGTCATTCTAGATACAATTTTGAAATATTGGATCTTCCGTTATTTAAATCGCGTATCCCCATCACTTGTAGTGATTTATCATTCAATGAATGACTGAAAAAAAAGGTCTAAGGTCTACTAATTCAATTAGATATTTACTCAATTCGAGTGTTTGGTACTTTGGGCATAAGAATTCCAAATCGTACTGACTCTTTCTACCCTCCAGGGCAGGAAGGTCCTCCTATATTCCAGTAATATTTTTTTAGTAAATAGCAGAATCGTGGATAGGGAACTAGACTAGCGACCTACCCAATTTATTGTAGAAATTTCGGGATCAAAAATTGGACCATGCAAACTAAAAATACCCTTTGTTGGATAAAAGAACAGATTACTCGATCCATTTCCGTATCACTCATTATATATATAATAACTCAAGCATCTATTTCAAACGCATATCCCATTTTTGCACAGCAAGGTTATGAAAATCCCCGAGAAGCGACCGGTCGTATTGTATGTGCCAATTGTCATTTAGCTAATAAACCCGTGGATATTGAGGTTCCACAAGCGGTCCTTCCTGATACTGTATTTGAAGCGGTTGTTCGAATTCCTTATGATATGCAACTAAAACAAGTTCTTGCTAATGGCAAGAAGGGGGGGTTGAATGTAGGAGCTGTTCTTATTTTACCTGAGGGG